TTCGGAAGGATTTCATCTCATAATTATCTATGACTGTTTATGTCTCTAGCACGACCACTCGATGAAATGTGGAGGGAAGCGGGGTAAATGGCCGATACTACTGGAAGGATTCCTCTTTGGCTTATAGGCACTGTAGCTGGTATTCTTGTGATCGGTTTAATAGGTGTTTTCTTTTATGGTTCATATTCTGGATTGGGTTCATCCCTGTAGTAATCGTATAAACGGGGTTGTAGACATTAATTAAAGAGTAAGAACTCAAAGGGCAAGGTCCTTTGAGTTCTTACTCTTCCAACGAGACTTTTATTCATTCCATAACATAAACGTTCCAAATTTTTCTAGTCAACATAGTCACACCACACAAATTCGCATAAAAAAAATGGGGACCGGGGGTCAAATCAAATAAAAAAAGTATTCTTCGCAACCTACACGCAAGTGTGCTCGTATATTATTTATTAGCAATGAAATATAAATAATTCAAAATGGCTTGAAAAAAAACAGTATAATGTATGTATAATAAAGTAAGCAAAAGGTTTTTTTTTTTATTTATTATTATTTTTTTTTTTGACCCTACATAATTGCATCCATCAACAAGAAGTAAGAAGTTAAGTATTTTTATCAACTTACTGTTTCGAAATAAAATACATGGCTCTAGAAATTCATTTCGAACAATTGAACCTTCTCAAACTGTTTCTTTTTAAGAACCAAAAAGATTTGTGCCAGAATAACAGATGCCAAGAATAAAAAAAGACCTTGGACACGCGATGGGTCTTGAAGGACTATTTCTGCATCTCCCTGACCAAATCCACCCACATTTGGATTACTCGTTAATGGTTGATCAAGCTTGATGGATTCACCCTCTGAAACAAGAAGTTCTGGTCCCGGAGGTATAATATCAACGACCACGTGTCCATCCGATGCATCCGCTATGTTTATTTCATACCCCCCTTTTTCTTTACGTACTATTTTGCTTACTATACCCGACGCTGTGGCATTATAGACTGTATTGTTACTCTTGCTCCCATCCGGATAAATCTGACCCCTTCCCCTATTACCGCCCACGTATATAGGATATTTTAAGAAATAAACGTCTTTCTTAGTAACGGGGTCCGGAGACAAAATAGGAAAGGTGATTTCACTATATTTTTGACCAGGAACAGGACCTATTACAAGAATATTTTTTTTAGTAGGACGATAACTCTGAAAAGAAAGATTGCCCATCTTTTCTTTCATTTCCGGAGAAATACGATCGGAGGGGGCTAATTCGAATCCTTCAGGTAAAATAAGGACAGCCCCCACATTCAAAGATCCCCGTTTCCCATTAGAAAGAACCTGTTTCATTTGGATATCATAGGGAATTCTAACAACTGCTTCAAATACAGTATCTGGAAGTACCGCTTGTGGAACCTCAATATCCACGGGCTTATTGGCTAAATGACAATTGGCGCATACAATACGCCCAGTAGCTTCTCGTGGATTCTCATAACCCTGTTGTGCAAAAATGGGATATGCGTGTGAAATAGATGTCCGAGTTATTACATATATAAATATAATGACCGATACGAAAATGGATCGAGTCATCTGTTCCTTTATCCAAGAAAAGATATTTCTTTTTTGCATGGTCCAATCATTGATCCCGAAAATTTCTACAATAAATTGGGTAGGTTGCTAGTAGAGTTCCCTATCCACGATTCTGCTATTTTACTGGGATCCAGGAGTCATTTCCTGGATCGATAGAACCCTAAAAAACAAGTAACATTTTGAATGGTTTGTTTATGTACGAAGTAAAAAACATTATGATTAGATTTATATCAGTGGATCATTTTTAGTCATTCATTGAATGATAAATGACTACAAGTGACGGAGATAGACGATTTAAATAACGGAAGATCAAATATTTTAAAATTGTATCTAGAATGACTGGAAAGGTGGAAACAAGACCAGATATAATTTGATTATTATCAGAAAATCCAAAATCCTTGTAGACAGAACCAATCATTAGTTCCCAACCATGAGGCGAGTGGAATCCAATACATAAATCCGTTAATAAAAGAATAAAAAAAGCTTTTATTGTGTCGCTTAAGTTATAGATAAATTTCCGAACCCACAAATTAATAATACCAAGTTCCTCATTACCCAGAATAGAATAACCACTTAGAATAGCGAAGCTTATTATATTTGTCGAAAAATGTAAAATGGTACGGATATGATCCTCGTTGTACATTTTGACCAACTGGATCGTTTCTTTGTGTATTCCTATATGAAGCTTTTGTATATGTGTATCGGGGTACTCCTTTATCATTTCGTCCAAAATGAAGAGTTCTTCTAATTCTATGAATTTTGCCAGAACGTTCTTTTCTTGAATATCATTCAAAAAAACTTCGGATTGCCCAGCATTCCACCAATTAGTAACCAAAGATTCCATACTTTTATTAAATGAGAAAGAAATCCACCAGGGCAAAAAAACTATAGATGTAAGATATAGAAGGGGGTTGAATGCTTTCTTTTTTGGCATTTTTAATCTGTGAATTGTTAATGAAACCACCTCATTCCTCGATTCTATCCAATCTGATATTTCCATGAAATATCAGTTCTATAACAAACAGGGTATTGAATCCATAGACCCCCTTTTATTTAAATTGAATTACCCTTTTATTTAAATTGAATTAATGGGCTAGTCCTTAGATCTGAAAACAATATTTTGATTTTATTATATCTTCATTCGAAGCAATTGCATCCTTTCGATGAATGCCCTAACGAGCCACTTCAAGTCAAGAAATGCATATTTTTCGGATTTCGAGACAAAACAAAAACAGAATTGAATTACAAGATCTAACATATAAATTCAAAAATAAAATATTGGACCCCAAAAATATGAAGTATGTATATAGTCTTAGTTTTTTGGATATATATGATGAATCCATACTTAGTATACTTGTTCCTAGTATGAAAAAATAGAGTTGATTTCCATATACAATCCATCAAAAAGTTTTGGTGGAAAAAGCGCTTTGTTTTCTGGTTGTTCCACACGCGTCTGCTTTTGCTCGAATGAGCGACCTGAAAAAATAAGTTAAGTTTTTATATAACAACAAATAAAATTACTGAGGTCCTTACTCAATGCTGCGAAAGCATTCATTCTTCAATTCATTTCAAAATACTTCAATAGGTACGCGCAAAAAAAAGGCCAATTCCGCAGCCTTTTGTTCAATTTCTCGTGGAGTCAAATTCTCATCAGTACGAGTCAAAGGAATGGCACCCTGGCCTCTGATTTCCATATAAAGTACACGCCGGGAATAAATACCTTCTTTAACCTCTATTCTAATCGACTGAATATCTCTCATAAGGAATCGAAGAAAGATTCGACGATTTCTTCCAGGGAATCCCCAACGAAAAATACACACTATTCCTTTTTTTCTATCGAATCTATCATAACCACTACCCACATTCCACGAAATTGTGCACCACAAATAGGAGCTAATGAACAGACCTGCGATCCCATAGAAAGACATCACGATCCCTTGTGGGAAAAAAAGGATTTGCTGAGAAGGAAATAAGGATATCAGATTCCTACCAAGGTAACTAGAAGTTCCAACCAATAAGAATCCCAGTGAACCTAAAAAAAGGATACAGGCCCAGCAGAAATTACTTGTTTTTCGAGACCCCATTATAAGTTCTATCCATATATGTTCTGATCGCCAGTTCATACTAGATCCAGTTGTTTAATTTTATTGAAATTAAGAGAATAACAAAAATTTGACTTTCTTTTTTTGTTCCCGAAGCAACTCTTATCAACTAGCACTCTTATTATGATGTGAACCATTAGGAGTAATTCATCGAATAGGTTAGATAGACAAAAGTATCCCCTTCATATGATCCCACTATAGATATCTACATAGATAGAGATATTTTTACTTTCCTTTTCATACATCTGCGGACCCCTTTTGAATATAGTATAGATATAATCTATTTATCCCCATATATCATGCCATGATGTTTCCACACGCATAATAGCTCTTTCGTTTGTGTTCGGAAGAATCCACATGTTGTATCCTATGTCCACTAAATTAGATATCTGTATTATGACCCAAGTCCGAGTCTTGAAAAAAAAAAAAATGAACGAGATTGGAATCCCGTCGAATCTAGATAATCTTGTTTTTTTGAACATGAAGAGATAGGGAAGCCATTGCAATTGCCGGAAATACTAGACCCACTAAAGGCACAAAAAAAGAGGGTAAGTTGAAAGTTGTCATAGAATGGGTACCTCGATTTAATATTTTTTACCTGTTATAAAGATATCTTATAATAAGTATATCTATTATCAGTATATAATAATAGGTACAAGAAACTTAGAACTAAATAAGTATACCTATTCACTTTTATATATATTTAATTATATTATTATTATTGTTCTCTTATACTTATCTTCTAATAAATTAAATACCAAAAAAGGTTCTTACAAGTTATCGCGGGTTCTAACGAATTCGACCCAACAGTGATTCTTAATAAAAACAAAACGGAAAGTTCTTGGAGAATAATTCAAAAATAACTATAGAATAGGAATCTTGCATTTATTTTTGAATTATTCAATATTTATATCTATAATAAATACGTAATGTAATAAAATTACATTCATTTTTCCTAATTTAGAATAAAAATTCACTCTTTTATCCTATTGATAGAGCCTTCCCAATTACTAATAATCCATTATGATTACTAATCATGCATTATTTATATAGGTAGAAATAAAATGGATCTGTAGGAAATAAGAAAAGTGATTATCAACAACTTATGATCCATTATACAATTGTATCTTATAACCTCAAGTAAAATTCCATGCTTATTATTTTTGATTTTCACTTTGATTACTATAAACTAAATAAAATGGAAACTAACTACTTGTAAACTTCAAAGTCAAAAACTGAATTAAATGATCTACTTGATTAAATTTTGATTCAAAGGACAGAAACCGTGAAGCTGAAATAACTCACTCAGAACACCCTTTA